CAATAGACCGGACCAACCTACAAAAACGAAACGGTCCCTCCGCAACCAGTCATCCATAGTATCAAATAAATCCTTTTCGTCTTTGGTAAATCTACCAAGGGCTATAGTCATAGTGATCCTCCTATTCAACTACTTCAACCATTTCCGAACACCTCATAGCATTTTCGGGACATACGAGAGTTCAATCATTTATGTATGATTCCTCGTCCACTTCCAATGGGTTTCGAAGAAAAAAAAGTATTTTTTTTTTCTTTTCTATTGGGTCATAAACCGACCTAGATAAATCCACGAGCTCGATTATTCCTTCCTCTTCTTATTCTGAATAACTATCTGAATCCTGAATTGTCTTATGACTCATCAATCAGATGAATTTTTTGAAATAACTATTCAAGGAACAAATGATCCCCGCTCCCACCACCAGTAGCTCCTCCGATTTACACCCGCTCCATCAACTAATCTTATTTTTGGATCTTTTTTGTGATATTTAGAAAAGATTAATAAATATAATATCTTTATGGATTCTTCCAACTTCTATGTATAGTAAATTACTACAGTACCCTATATAATATCTAATTTATTCCTTTTTTGACTCTTTAATCTTTTTTAAGATTTTTTTTTGTTGTTTTTTTTTATATTTCCCCCTTTTCCTTCAGATAAATCGAAAACTCCGGAGTATGGTATATTTTTTAACGGGTCGAACCAAAAAAGCCGCTTTTTAGATTTTCTTATTTACTTTACCTTTAGTTGTCATAAAAAAGGAAAATTCCCTATTTTTCCCTGCGACCAAATTAAATGAAATATGCTATACAGTATTAAAATAATTAAATACTATATCTATATATAGGAGACTGGAAACGAAAATTTCTTTCTCGTATCCGTTATCCATCACATTGGCGAAACAAAAATATCGGATGCATCAATATGTAAGGGTAAGGTACATGAAGCCACGATCTGATATATATATAATAGATAAACATCCTCTCTAGACTAGATATAAGCAACTGATCTTTCTTTGGAATCAAAGAAAGATATTAACAAATAGACGTCTCTTATTTTGTGACTCGGAATAAACGTTTCCTATCGACGAACAGAATAATAATTTATTCCTATGGAGGATCCAGGAACAAGAAGATTTAATCGGAAATATCGACAAATTCGTGTGGCGTAGTCTAAGGAAATAAAAACAATTCCGAGACTACTATTCTATCTCTATCGAATTTGAATATCAGAATAGCTGATGTAGTCACGATTCAATGGGTCAGGTCCACTTACCTTTTCTTTTGTTTATTTCTTCTATTTACATTTAAGAAGTAGGAATATTTGGCGATTCATAATGGGAATTGAGTAGATAGAATATCTATGTCCTAGAACCAAAAATATTGAATAATAAAACCTGAGTAGAAGTATAGCCTGTAGTGGCATAGTCGTCCTCCCAATATCCAATAAGTGGGGTGACTTAACTTATCATTATAATGACTATAATATAACTCATTATAATAAAAACTATTATATTTATAATATGCTTAGCTTATGTGGACTTTTTTTATTACAAATATCAACAATCTCTCTATTATCCACTAAAGAATGAAGACTCAAACTGGAGTTTTGTGGAAAAAGCCCCTTATCGGATTTGAACCGATGACTTACGCCTTACCATGGCGTTACTCTACCGCTGAGTTAAAAGGGCCTATTTTATTCCATTCCGGAATGAACCAATGTGAAGACATATATATATGTACATATATTATATACATAGGTGCATGCAGTAGACTCATAGTGTCTCATTCGGGAATAATAATTTTGTTAGGCAGTCTAGCCTAAAACCTAATTTTTTTTATTTGCTTTTATTGACCCCTATCACAACGAGATTCGCTTGATTGATACACAATTTGACATAGGATCCAAGATATTTGATATGTGATCAAATCATGTAATGAAAAGATTCAACTCGTACCTGGAATCAAGCTCTAAAAAAAAACTTTGCTATCGTTTTTTTTTTATTTCCTAGCTGTGAGACGGGCATATCTCATCTTAACAATGCGTGAATCGATGGGTGAAAGTCAAAAAATGGAGTTTCACCTTTTTCTGTCGGACAAATCGCCGGGATCCTATACTTCATTAATGGATAAGTATTATAACATTATTTCTCTATATGAAATGAAGTAATGTTTATTTTATTTATACTATATAGAATGTTTATCCATTATAATGATATGGATATATCATACATATTTTATTTCTATATATTCTAATGATGTGTCATAGTATATATATAATTCATTATATTATTAGAATATATAGAAATAAGAAATAGAATAGAGAAATTTTGAATGGTTCATGAACCACGAATGAAGAATAGAAAAATTCTATCGGAATCACGAAAGGTGGAAAACTTATTCAGATTTAGTCACACCATTATATTGACAATTACACAAAACTATTCATACTAAGAGCTAAGAGTACGATGGCGATCGGGCAGATATGCCCCTATCGTCTAGTG